ATACCGGCGGAGTATTCACAGGCGGTACTGCCGAATATGTAAGAGCTCCCTCTAATGGAAAAATAAAATTTGATGAGGATTTGGTTCATCCCACACGTACCCGTCATGGGCATCCTGCTTTTCTATGTTTTATAGACTTGTATGTAACTATTGAGAGTCGAGATATTATACATAATGTAAATATTCCAACAAAAAGTTTGATTTTAGTTCAAAATGATCAATATGTAGAATCAGAACAAGTAATTGCCGAGATTCGTGCCGGAACGTCCACTTTTCATTTTAAAGAGAGGGTTCAAAAACATATTTATTCTGAGTCAGAAGGAGAAATGCACTGGAGCACTGATGGCTATCATGCGCCCGAATATACATATAGTAACGTTCATCTATTACCAAAAACAAGTCATTTATGGATATTAGCAGGAGATCTATGCAGATCCAAGATAGGGTCTTTTTCACTCCACAAGGATCAAGATCAATTTAATACTAATTCTTTTTCTCTCGAAGAAAGATATATCTTTGATCTCTCACTGACTCATGATCAAGTAAAACATAAATTGTTGGATACTTTTGGTAAAAAAGATAGGAAAATTCTTGACTATTCAAAACCTTATCGGACCAAGGGTCATTGGAATCTCATAGAGACTTCTACTTATATTCGTCAAGAGAATTCCTTGGCGAAAAAGCGAAGGAATAGATTCGTGATTCCTTTACAATATGATCAAGAACAAGAAAAAAAGCTAATACCCTGTTTTGGTATTTCGATTAAAATACCTATAAATGGTATTTTACGTAGAAATAGTATTCTTGCTTATTTTGATGATCCGCGATACAGAAGAAGCAGTTCGGGAATTACTAAATATGGGATTTACGAAGTAGATTCGATTGTAAAAAAAGAGAATTTGATTGAGTATCGAGGAGCAAAAGAATTTAGTTCGAAATACCAAATGCAAACGAAAGTAGATCAATTTTTTTTCATTCCCGAGGAAGTGCATATCTTACCCGGATCTTCGTCCATAATGGTCCGGAACAATAGTATCATTGGAGTAGATACACGACTTGCTTTAAATATAAATACAAGAAGTCGAGTAGGTGGATTAGTCCGAGTGGAGAAAAAAAAGAAAAGTATGGAACTGAAAATCTTTTCTGGAGATATTCATTTTTCTGGAGAGGTGGATAAAATATCTAGGCACAGTGGCATTTTGATACCACCAGGAATGGAAAAAAAAGATTCTAAAGGATCAAAAAGATTGAAAAATTGGATCTATGTCCAACGCATTACACCTACAAAAAAAAAGTCTTTTGTTTTGGTTCGTCCCGTAGTCACATATGAAATAGCTGATGGAATAAATTTAGCAACACTTTTCTTTCAGGATCTCTTGCAGGAAAAGGATAATGTCCAACTTCGAATTGTCAATTATATACTTTATGGAAATGGCAAGTCAATTCGAGGAATTTCTCACACAAGTATTCAATTAGTTCGGGCTTGCTTAGTATTGACTTGGGACCAAGAAAAAAAGAGTTCTATAGAAGAAGAGGTTCATGCTTCTTTTGTTGAAATAAGGGCAAATGATCTGCTTCGTGATTTCATCCGAATTGAGTTAGTAAAGTCCACTATTTCGTATACCGAAAAAAGGTATGATACGCCAGGTTCAGGATTGATTTCCAATAATGAATTAGATCGTATCTATAGAAATCCTTTTGATTCCAAGGCAAAGATTCAATCATTTCCCCAACATAAGGGAACTCTTGGTACGTTGTTGAATCGAAATAAGGAATGCCAATCTTTCATAATTTTGTCATCATCCAATTGCTCTCGAATTGGTCCCTTCAATACTTCGAGATATAATAATGCGACAAAAGGATCGGATCCCATGACTCCAATTAGGGATTTGTTAGGTCCTTTAGGTACTATTGTGCCTAAAATAGTAAATCTTCGTTCATCTTACTATTTAATAACTTATAATCAAGTCTTTTTAAAGAAATATTTTTTACTTGAAAATTTTCAACAGACTTTCCAAGTGCTTCAAGTACTTCCATTTCAATACTGTTTCCTAGATGAAAATAGTAGGATTTATAATCCCGATCCATGCAGTAACATCATTTGGAATTCATTCCATTTGAATTGGTGTTTTCTCCATCACGATTCTTGTGAAGAGGCATGGACAAGAATTAGCCTTGGACAATTCCTTTGTGAAAATGTATGTCTATTGAAATATGGATCACGCATAAAAAAATCTGGTCAAATTTTCATTGTTCATGTTGACTCTTTAGTTATAAGATCATCTAAGCCCTATTTGGTCACTCCAGGAGCAACTGTCCATGGCCATTATGGAGAAATCTTTTCTGAAGGAGACACATTAATTACATTTATATATGAAAAATCGAGATCTGGTGACATAACGCAAGGTCTTCCAAAAGTGGAACAAATCTTAGAAGTTCGTTCAATTGATTCAATATCGATGAACCTCGAAAGAAGAGTTGAAGGTTGGGACGAACGTATCCGAAGGATTCTTGGGATCCCTTGGGGATTCTTGATTGGAGCTGAACTAACCATAGCCCAAAGTCGTATCTCTTTGGTTAATAAGATCCAAAAGGTTTATCGATCCCAAGGGGTACAGATCCATAATAGACATATAGAGATTATTGTACGTCAAGTAACATCAAGAGTTTTAGTTTCAGAAGATGGAATGTCTAATGTTTTTTTACCTGGGGAATTTATTGGATTGTTGCGAGCAGAGCGAGCAGGGCGCGTTTTGGACGAAGCGATCTGTTATCGGGCAATCTTATTGGGAATAACGAAATCATCTCTGAATACTCAAAGTTTTATATCCGAAGCGAGTTTTCAAGAAACTGCTCGAGTTTTAGCAAAAGCTGCTCTACGAGGTCGTATTGATTGGTTGAAAGGCCTGAAAGAGAACGTTGTTCTGGGGGGGATTATACCGGTTGGTACCGGATTCAATAAATTATTACATCGTTCAAAGCAAGACAAAAACATTCATTTGAAAATTAAAAGGAAGGATCTATTCGAGTTGGAAATGAGAGATATCTTGTTATACCATAGAGAATTATTTTGTTCTTGTGCCCCAAACACTTTCCATGAGACAGCAGACCAATCATTTACGTAATTTAATTTACTAATTCTTAACAAGAGGTTCATCCTTTTTACTTTAACTCTCCGGTCCAATTATGGATTTTGTAATAAATGAAATAAAAAATAAAGAATGAAATTCATGGTTTGGGTCGTAGATCAATGGTCAATCCTGGTAGAAGGTTCCGTCGGAACAATTATTTATTTCATAGGGTACTGAATCTCTTTGAAAAAAAAAAGAAAAAGAGAAAGTGTGGGAAAATGGGAAGACGATATTGGAACATCAATTTGGAAGAAATGATGGAAGCAGGAGTTCATTTTGGTCATGGTACTAATAAATGGAATCCTAGAATGGCTCCTTACATCTCTGCAAAGCGTAAGGGTATTCATATTACAAATCTTACTATAACTGCTCGTTTTTTATCAGAAGCTTGCGATTTAGTTTTTGATGCAGCAAGTAGGGGAAAAAAATTCTTAATTGTTGGTACCAAAAAGAAAGCAGCGGATTTAGTAGCATCAGCAGCAATAAGGGCTCGATGTCATTATGTTAATAAAAAATGGCTTGGTGGTATGTTAACGAATTGGTATACTACAGAAACAAGACTTCAGAAGTTCAGGGACTTAATAACAGAACAAAAGATGGGGAAATTCAATCGTCTCCCCAAAGGAGATGCAGCAATGTTGAAGAGAAAGTTATCTACCTTGCAAGCATATCTGGGTGGGATCAAATATATGACGGGATTGCCCGATATTGTAATTATCGTTGATCAGCAAGAAGAATATATGGTTCTTCGAGAATGTTCCATTTTGGGTATTCCGACGATTTGTTTAATTGATACAAATTGTGACCCAGATCTTGCAGATATTTCTATTCCGGCCAACGATGATGCTATAGCTTCGATTCGATTGATTCTTACCAAATTAGTATCTGCAATTTGTGAGGGCCGTTCCTGTTATATAAAAAATGGTTGATTATCTTATCATTACTCTTATCATTAAGAAGAATAAAGAAGAAGATTAGTTTGTTTTTGGTGAACTCTCTTTGATTGTTACTATTTTGGTTTGCATCTTTTGGAGTTTGAATTCTGTTTTGACTATCAAATGATATTGAAAAGATAAAATAATTGGTCTTTTTTTTTTATGTGATTTCTCAGTATCCGAAATATACGATTCAGAAAACTTCAATTCATGAATGAACATAGATGAATTGAAAAAGAAATGGTTGAATCAAAATAATTACTTTTTTGAAGTTCTATTTCTGTTAGAGGACAATATGAATGTTATACCATGTTCCATTAAAACACTCAAAGGGTTATATGATATATCAGGTGTAGAAGTAGGCCAACATTTATATTGGCAAATAGGAGGTTTACAAATTCATGCCCAAGTACTTATCACTTCTTGGGTTGTAATTGCTATCTTATTAGGTTCAGTCATCATAGCTGTTCGGAATCCACAAACCATTCCGACCGACGGTCAGAATTTCTTCGAATATGTCCTTGAATTTATTCAAGACTTGAGCAAAACTCAGATTGGAGAGGAGTATGGTCCTTGGGTTCCTTTTATAGGAACGATGTTCCTATTTATTTTTGTTTCTAACTGGTCAGGCGCTCTTTTACCTTGGAAAATCATAAAGTTACCTCATGGAGAGTTAGCTGCGCCCACGAATGATATAAATACTACTGTTGCTTTAGCTTTACCCACGTCAGTGGCATATTTCTATGCGGGTCTTAGTAAAAAAGGATTGGGATATTTCGGGAAATACATTCAACCAACTCCAATACTTTTACCAATTAATATTCTAGAAGATTTCACCAAACCCTTATCTCTTAGTTTTCGACTTTTTGGGAATATATTGGCTGATGAATTAGTGGTTGTTGTTCTTGTTTCTTTAGTGCCTTCAGTAGTTCCTATACCTGTCATGTTTCTTGGATTATTTACAAGCGGTATTCAAGCTCTTATTTTTGCAACTTTGGCTGCGGCTTATATAGGTGAATCCATGGAGGGTCATCATTGACTAACTTTTGAAATAGTCTAGTCTTTTTTGAAGCTTATCCCAAATCAAGCAATGCGGGGGGTTCCATATAATCCACTGAGTTGTAGAATAAAATGCAACTAGCTACATGTATGTATATATCAAGAAAGAAAGAAGGGTTGGGGATCCTACTACATATATGTAATGTTTATGAGTATCAATCTTTGTGTATGTTTCGAATAATGGTTCCAGAATACGATTTAATAGAATAAAAAGTGCAGATGATTTACGTTATGGAAGAATAAAAGTATATGCTATTTACTAGTTAGATAGTAATGACCCCTATCTCTTTTTTTCTAGTCCACTGCATTTATATGGATTCCCATATCAGTCCTTTTTCTATTTTGTCTGTGATTGTGAATTGAATGAAAGAGAAATAATAGAATAGTTTATAAACAAGGAAATGCAATTACTAAAACTATATACATATCTATTTACATAAGGTCATAAGGTAGAAAGGAAAAACGATATCTCGAATCTGAATTCCATTTGGAGCTTTTAGTTACTTCGACCTGAGAAGTAGAAAAAGGAGTAGATTAAGTACTAATTCATTGGTTGGTTGTATCATTAATCATTTCTTTTTTTGGTGCGAGGAACTTACCATGAATCCACTGATTTCTGCTGCTTCCGTTATTGCTGCTGGATTGGCTGTAGGGCTTGCTTCTATCGGACCTGGGGTTGGTCAAGGAACTGCTGCGGGCCAAGCCGTAGAAGGTATTGCGAGACAACCAGAAGCAGAGGGTAAAATACGAGGTACTTTATTGCTGAGTCTGGCTTTTATGGAAGCTTTAACCATTTATGGACTGGTCGTGGCATTAGCTCTTTTATTTGCAAATCCTTTTGTTTAATGTTTAAGTAGAATAAAAATGTAAAAAAAAAAAAGAAGAACAAAAACATAACCATAACTAATAAATTTGAGAATTATCAAATTCCATTAAGATTAAGAATAATAAGCGGAGTAATACAAAAAGAACTCTGTTCTTTGTTAGTCCTATCTATAAAGGGAGAGCATATGAAAAATATAACCGATTCTTTTGTTTCCGTGGGGCACTGGCCATCCGCTGGGAGTTTCGAGTTTAATACCGATATTTTAGCAATAAATCCAATAAATCTAAGCGTAGTGCTGGGTGTATTGATTTTTTTTGGAAAGGGAGTGTGTGCGAGTTGTGTATTTCAAGAATAGGTTGGATTTCACCGGCTGCACTTTCTTGATATTATTTTTTATAGCAGAAATAGGAACAAAGGGTGCACAATCTCGACGAATTACTTCGGAATTGGATTTCATTCAGAAATCATATGTAAGAACCATAGCATTTCGTAACTAATTGGTAAATGAACTTTGATTCTCTTCTCTATCAACCAATAATGTTGAGGTCTTTTACATGGTTAAAGATAAATTGTTTGAAGTCCAGGCACAGCATAACATGGTACTCTTTCTACCGCTACGTTAGTACCAAAAAGGTTTAAAAATGATAAAAAGAAAAAAGGAAGAATTGGGAATTTATCCGATGTAGAACACTCATATGGATAAAATTCTTTGAACCATTAACTGGAAAGATGGATCCCCCTTTTTTGTCCACTGCCGAATCGACGACCTATGTATTGTATTTGTATAAAAAATTTGTATAAAAAAGATAATTTTTTGGATGAAAAAAATATAGATATCATTCTAAAAATAATGAGAATTAAGTTCAGAATTCTATTCTATTAGAATCTTGATCTAATTTATCATAGCATATAAAGAAGAAAGAATTCTATTCTTTCTTCTTTATAATTTATAATCTTTTTCTTTTTTTTTTTTTATTTTTGGAAAGGAGTTATAAATAAAGAACAAATAAATAAACAACTTTGCTGACAATTTTTTATTTTTTGTCTGGTCTAAAGAGTCCTCCTAGAGATTCTGATGTTAGATCAGTTTTGATATCTTTGAATACGAACGAGCAGAAAAGAGAGGATAGGCTCAAAAATATGGGAATGCCCATCAATCAAAGAAAAGAAACAATTGAGCGTGAGAGCCAAATGAATCGAAAGATTCATGTTTGGTTCGGGAAGAGATATGATAGTTGTTAAATGAATGGAAAGATAATCTACTTTCATTAAATGATTTATTAGATAAGCGAAAACAGAGGATCTTGAGTACTATTCGAAATTCAGAAGAATTACGTAGAGGAGCCATTGAACAGCTCGAAAGAGCTCGGGTTAGATTACGGAAAGTGGAAATCAAAGCAGATGAGTATCGAACGAATGGATATTCTGAGATAGAACAAGAAAAAGTAAATTTGATTAATGCTACTTGCAAGAGTTTGGAACAATTAGAAAATTACAAAAATGAAACTCTTTTTTTTGAAAAACAAAGAGCAATTAATCGGGTCCGACA